CAAGTGATGGAAAACAAAAAATGTCTTTTACATATCTACCAAGTTTATCAACCTTTTCGGAAATGATAGAGCGAATAATTTCTTTGTACACAACGAAAAAACTATGCCACGAAGACCAATATAATTATTGGGTTTCTACTAATGAACAAAAAAAGTACAACTTGAAAAATGAATTAATAAGTCGAATCGAAGGTTTAGAAAAAGGATTCCTTGTTCTCGATATGTTTGAAAAAAGGACTAGATTCTATAATGATGAAAATGAACAAGAATGCCTGCCCAAAATGTATGATCCTTTTTTGAACGGACCCTATCGAGGAACAATCATAGAGGATTCTATAGAGGATTCTATAGAGGATTCTATAGAAATGTTTTGCATAAATAAAATGAATGACCCACTTCCTAATAATTATAATTCTCGAGAATTTGAACATCAAAAGAATCCGATAGAAGAAGAAATAGAAGAAATAAGTGAAATAGAAGAAGAAATAGAAGAAATAAGTGAAATAGAAGAAGAAATAGAAGAAATAAGTGAAATAGAAGAAATAAGTGAAATGGTTTCTCAATGGTTATACAAATTGGACGACGCCGAGGATTTGGAGGAGCAGGCGGAAGCGAAAGCGAAAGCGAAAGCGAAAGGGGAAGAGGAAGAGGAAGAGGAAGAGGAAGAGGAAGATAAAGAGAAAGAGAAAGAGAAAGATAAAAAAAAGGAAGAGGAAGAGGAAGATCCTGATATTCGCCCAAGAAAAGCCAAACGTGTGGTAATTTTTAATAATAAGGATCTAAAGGCCAATTCTGATACTACTAATACTACTACTAGTGATAATACTACTACTAGTGAGAAGAAGAATGCCCAAGATAAAAAAGATGAGGAAGACGAGGAAGAACTGGCTTTGATACGTTACTCTCAACAATCAGATTTTAGTCGGGATCTCATAAAAGGATCCGTGCGTGCTCAAAGACGCAAAATAGTTATTTCTGAAATGTTTCAAGCAAATGTGCATTCCCCACTTTTTTTGGATCGAATAGACAAAACATTTTTTGTTTCTCCTTTTGATATTTCTAAAATTACAAATATAATTTTTAGGAACTGGGTTGGTAGAGAATCAGAATTTCAAATTTCTGATTTTGAGGAGGAAAAAGCAAACGAAAAAGACGAAAAAGACAAAAAAGACAAAAAAGACAAAAAAGACAAAAAAGACAAAAAAGACAAAAAAGACAAAAAAGACAAAAAAAAGGAAGAAGACAAAAAAGACAAAAAAGACAAAAAAAAGGAAGAAGAGGAAGAAGAAAAAGATCGCCGGAGAATAATATCCGAAACTTGGGATGCCCTTATGCTTACTCAAATAATAAGAGGGTCGATGTTAGTAACCCAATCTTTTCTTAGAAAAAACATCGTATTACCTTTATTGATAATAGCTAAAAATGTAGGCCGTATGTTATTATTCCAATTCCCCGAGTGGTACGAAGATTTTAAGGCATTGAATAAAGAAATGCATATTAACTGCACCTACAACGGTGTTCCATTATCAGAAACAGAATTTCCTAAAGATTGGTTAGCAGACGGGATTCAGATAAAGATTCTATATCCTTTCTGTTTGAAACCTTGGCGAGGAGCTAAAATTAAAGTACGGTCTGGTCATAGAGATTCAATGAAAGAAAAAAAAAACAAAAATTGTTTTTTAACAATATGGGGAAAGGAAGCGAAAGTTCCCTTTGGTTCTCCCCGAAAACGATTTTCTTTTTTTAAACCCATTTCTCAAGAAATCGACAAAACAATTGGAAAGGTTCAAAATCAATTTTCTATATTTATATTTATATTTCTAAGATTTTTAAAAGAAAGAATAAAATGGGCTTTACTAATTTCAAAAGTAATAAAAGTAATAATAAAAGTAATAAAAGTATGGATCATAAAAATAGCTCAAGTTGGAAAACGAATAATGAAAGAACTTGAAAAAATCACCCTAATTTTTTTATTTCTATTTATGAAGAGGAAAGTGAAAGTATATGAACCAAATCAAAATGGAAAAGATTTCCAAATCAATAATAAAATGAATAATGAATCGACCATTCAAATTCGATCCATGAATTGGACAAATTATTCACTCACGGAGAAAAAAAGGAAAGACCTTTCTGATAGGATAATTACAATCAGGAATCAAATAGAACAAATTACAAAAGACAAGAAAAAAAGAGTTCAAACTTATGATGATAAAAGATTGGAATACCCAAAATATATTTGGCAGCTATTTAAAAGAAACAATATCCGATTAATACGAAAATTTCATTATTTTATGAAATTTTTCATTGAAAAAATATACATGGATATCTTCCTATGTACAATTAACATTCCAAGGATCCATGCACAACTTTTCTTTGAATCAAAAAATAAAATTCTAAATAAATCCATTTACAACGATGAAATAAATCAAGAAGGAATTGATGAAACAATTCAAAATACAATGAACTTTATTTCGACTGTAAAAAAGTTAGTTTCTAATACGAATACTAATATTAGTGATAATAATTTCAATAGTTATTTTGACTTATCTTCCTTGTCACAAGCATATGTATTTTACAAATTTTCACAAACCCCATTATTTAACAAGTATAACTTGAGATCCGTACTTCAAGATCGGGGTACCTATCATTATCTTAGGGGAGAAATAAAGGATTATTGTATAAAACGAGGAATATTTGATTACAAATCAAGGCATAAGAAAATGAAAAAGTCTGGAATGAATGAATGGAAAAACTGGTTAAAGGGTCATGATCAATACAATTTATCCCCGGCCAAATGGTCTCGATTGGAACCAAAAAAATGGCGAAGTAGAGTCAGCCGTATGATTAAAAACAAAGACTTAATGAAATTGGATTCAGATAAAAAAGAAAAAATTCATCATTACATGAAAGAAAATTATGATGCAGGGGATTCATTGACGAATCAAAATAAAAAAAACAAATTTAAAAAACATTACGGATATTATTTTTTTTCACATAAATATATGAATTATGGAGATAAGACGGACAAGAACTTATATATTTATGGATCAAAATTACAAGTAAATGGTCACCAAGAAATTCCTTATAATTTCAATACACGGAAACCCGACTTATTTTATGTATTGTTAAATATAGCAGTTGATGATTTTCTAAAAGAAAGATATATTATTGCTAAGGATAAAAATCTGGATAGAAAATATTTTAATTGTGGAATTTTCCATTTTTGTATTAGAAAGAATATCGATATTGAGACTTGGACCAATACTATTGAGACTTGGACCAATACGCATGTTGGCACTAAGATTAAGAAAAATACTCAAACTGAAACTCATAAGTATCACAAAATGAAAAAAAAAGATATTTCGATTCATGAAAAAATCAACCCACCCACACCCAATCAAAAAAGAAACTTTTTTGATTGGATGGGAATGAATCAAGAAAGATTCTCTCGTAATCGGAACATATTAAATCGAACATTTTGGTTGTTTCCAGAATTTGTGCTACTTTTTGATACATATAAGATTAAACCATGGGTGATACCAATCAAATTACTTCTTTTAGATTTGTATGCAAATGAACATGGCAGCCACATATCATCCAATCAAAAAGAATATCTTGAATTAAAAAATTCCAACCAACAAAAAAACGAACAACAGAGCCAAATAGGTCTTGGCTCAGATCTACGAAAAAAAAAAGATGTTGAAAAACATGACGTTAAATCTGGCGTTGAAAAAGAGGGAGAGACAAAAAAAGATGTTGAAAAACATGACGTTAAATCTGGCGTTGAAAAAGAGGGAAAGAAGGATATTAAAAAAGAAATGGATTTGTTCCTGAAACAATTTTTTTATTTTCAATTAAAATGGGTTGACCCCTTCAATCAATTAATGTTTAATAATCTTAAGGTGTATTGTTTCCTACTTAGACTGCCAGATATAAACAAAAAAATTTGGATATCCTCGGTTAAAAGAAGAGAGATGCATATGGATATGATATTGATGACGAATAAGAACGTTATTCCAGAATTACTAAAAAAAGGAATTTTTATTATCAAATCAATTCGTTTATTTATAGAATGGGATGAGCAATTTATTATCTATCAAACCATAAGTATTTCATTGGCGGATAAGAGTGAAAACCAAAATGAAACTAATGGAAAATGCATAAAAAAAAGAGATGTTGAGAAGAAGAATTTCGACAGATCCATTGCACAACATAGCAATATTCTTGTGAATAGAAAAAAAAAGAATTCGAATTTCCTTATTCCAGAAAATATTCTATCTACTAAACGTCGTAGAGAATTGCGAATTCGAATTCTTTTAAATTCCCGGAATTGGAATATTGTGGATATAAATCCAGTGTTTTTCAACGAAAACAAGATGAGAAACTGTGGACAATTTTTGAATGAAGACAGGTATCTTAATACAGATGTAAATAACATTAATATTAATACAGATGTAAATAACATTTTAAAATTAAAATTGCTTCTTTGGCCGAATTATCGATTAGAAGATTTAGCTTGTATGAATCGCTATTGGTTTAATACCAATAACGGCAGTCGTTTCAGTATGTTAAGGATACATATGTATCCACAATTTAGAATTAGTTAATGGTATATTGCTTGGATATCACATATTTGATAGATTCCGAAAGATGTACGCATAGGTTGCGTTACATTTTGGTACATGATACTAATTTAATGGCATATCAATTCAATTGGTTCTAGGAATAATAAATGGGCAGAATAGAATGTTCTTAGACACAAAGAAATAATTATCTTTCGTAAATGTATTTTCTCTCTTTCTATCCAAATCCCATTCGATTTTTTGAAAATCGAATGGGATTTGGATAGAATCAAAAAGTAGTATATGAATAAATCTACGCTTTTGCGTATACCAGATGAAAATGACTGGAATAATCATAATATAAATATAATAACATAATATAAATATAATAATTATTATTCCTGATCGGTAAAATCTATAAAATAAAAAGAAAGAAAACGGAAAAATATGTTATGGTAAAAAATTCATTCATCCCAGCTATTCAACAAGAAGAAAAAGAAGAAAACAACAAAGGGTCTGTTGAATTTCAAGTATTCAATTTCACCAATAAGATACGGAGACTTACTTCGCATTTGGAATTGCACAAAAAAGATTTTTTATCGCAAAGGGGTCTACGAAGAATTCTGGGAAAACGTCAACGGTTGCTGGCTTATTTGTCAAATAAAAATAGAGTACGTTATAAGAAATTAATTAGTCAGTTGGATATTCGGGAGTCTAAAATTTGTTAAATAAAAAAATAAATAAAAATTTCGTTTGAATTTTTTTTAGTTATTATATTAAAAATTTTTCTAAGCCTCGTTTTGAGCAATTCATGGAATACTGAATTAGGGAAGAAAGGATATGACTGTACCGGCCACAAGAAAAGATCTCATGATAGTCAATATGGGTCCTCACCACCCATCAATGCATGGTGTTCTTCGACTAATTGTTACTCTCGATGGTGAAGATGTTATTGACTGTGAACCCATATTGGGCTATTTACACAGAGGGATGGAGAAAATAGCGGAAAACCGAACAATTATACAATATCTGCCATATGTAACACGTTGGGATTATTTAGCTACTATGTTTACAGAAGCAATAACGGTAAATGCACCAGAACAGCTGGGAAATGTTCAAGTACCTCAAAGGGCCAGCTATATCAGAGTAATTATGTTAGAGCTGAGTCGTATAGCTTCTCATTTGTTATGGCTTGGACCTTTTATGGCGGATATCGGTGCACAGACTCCCTTTTTCTATATTTTTAGAGAGAGAGAATTGCTATATGATCTATTCGAAGCTGCCACAGGTATGCGAATGATGCATAATTATTTCCGTATCGGAGGAGTAGCTGCTGATCTACCTCATGGTTGGATAGATAAATGTTTGGATTTCTGCGATTATTTTTTAACAGAAGTTGTTGAATATCAAAAACTTATTACACGGAATCCCATTTTTTTGGAACGAGTTGAAGGAGTGGGCATTATTGGTGGAGAGGAAGCAATAAATTGGGGCTTATCAGGACCAATGTTAAGGGCTTCCGGGATCCAATGGGATCTTCGTAAAATTGATCATTATGAATGTTACAATGAATTAAATTGGGAAGTCCAATGGCAAAAAGAAGGAGATTCATTAGCTCGTTATTTAGTACGAATCGGTGAAATGAGAGAATCTATAAAAATTATTCAACAGGCTCTCGAAGGAATTCCCGGAGGACCCTATGAGAATTTAGAAGTTCGGCGCTTTAATAGTGCAAAAAATTCCGAATGGAATGATTTTGAATATAGATTCATTAGTAAAAAACCTTCACCCAATTTTGAATTGTCGAAACAAGAGCTTTATGTAAAAGTAGAAGCCCCAAAAGGGGAATTAGGAATTTATTTGATAGGGGATAATAGTGTTTTTCCCTGGAGATGGAAAATTCGTCCACCAGGTTTCATCAATTTGCAAATTCTTCCCCAGATAATTAAAAGAATGAAATTGGCTGATATCATGACGATACTGGGTAGTATAGATATCATTATGGGAGAAGTTGATCGTTGAAATGATAATTGGCGCGACAGAAGTACAAGCTATCAATTCTTTTTCTAAATCAGAATCGTTAAAAGAAATCTATGGATTCGGCTGGCTCTTTGTCCCCGTTTTGACCCTTATACTGGGAATTACTGTAGGGGTACTAGTAATTGTATGGTTAGAAAGAGAAATATCCGCAGCGATACAACAACGTATTGGACCTGAATATGCCGGCCCGTTGGGAATTCTTCAAGCTCTAGCAGACGGGACTAAACTACTTTTTAAAGAGGACCTCCTCCCATCTAGAGGAGATATTCGTTTGTTTAGTGTCGGACCGTCTATAGCAGTCATATCAATTTTACTAAGTTATTTAGTAATTCCTTTTGGGTATCGACTTGTTTTAGCCGATCTCAGTATAGGTGTTTCTTTATGGATCTCTATTTCAAGTATTGCTCCCATCGGGCTTCTTATATCAGGATATGGATCGAATAATAAATATTCCTTTTCAGGTGGTCTACGAGCTGCTGCTCAATCTATTAGTTATGAAATACCATTAACTCTATGTGTATTATCAATATCTCTACGTGTGATTCGTTGGAACATAAACTTTGACCTCTCCCAGAAATGAAATAAAGGAAAGAAGGTGAATGTATTGAATAGATATCTTCATTTTTTATTTTTTATTCATTCAATTCAGATCGATGAGTTAAACCAAATAGTTATATGAGTGAAAGAAAACAGCTTTTCAATTTGTAGTAAGAGGATAAAATCTCATTCCCTATATACAAGAAAAAAGTGACAGAAAACATAAGCAGTGAAAACTGTTTATCCCAAGATTTTTTGATTAGTCATCATATCTTGAAGCGGATGCAAAAGATCAACTGTATGGAGTTTCTATTACTGTACTTGTATATATTACCTTACCATAACCATAGCGGGGATCAATCAAAAATCAGTGAACAGTTAGGAACACCAAGATACACAAAGGATTAGTAATAGATAATGTAAGGTATAAAAAAAATAGGTATTTTCACATAAAAACGAATCATAATAGGGGCTTTAAGTTGGTAGAAACGATCAAGCAGTACTTCCCCACGATTTCGATCTAGAGTATGCTCCTATTCACTGAATAAATAAATTACTATCAAGAACGAATTAATCCCTTTATTTATTTTTAAATAGTACTTTTTTTTTTTTCTGAGAAAGAAGAACAGGAATAAAAGAAATAGAATGCAATAAATAATAGAATAAAAAAAAAGATCTTTATTTATTTTTTACTCCATATATAGCCATACATGTGGAATTCTGATTATTTATGATTCATGAACTAGTGACTAATTCTTTCTATCTATTTCTTTTTATAACGAGTATTTTATTGAAGGATTCAATTATTACCAAAACCAAACAAAGATTCATTTAAATTATAAGGGATGAGATCAATTCGGAAGCACCTTTTTCTAGCCGACAGAATTACATGGGTCTAATTTTTTGGACTCTCCGATGTATTTTTATTGTATCCACTATCCACGGATACCTTACCGAACAGGTCCTTACATTTATTTGTGTCCATAGAGAAGCCGTATGAGGTAAAAATCTCATGTACGGTTTTGGAATAGTGATGAGAACAGTGATGTTATTATCAACTATAATTATCTAACAGTTCAAGTACAGTTGATATAGTTGAGGCACAGTCAAAATATGGTTTTTGGGGGTGGAATCTGTGGCGGCAACCTATAGGGTTTATAGTTTTTATAATTTCTTCTCTTGCGGAATGTGAGAGATTGCCCTTTGATTTACCAGAAGCGGAGGAGGAATTAGTAGCAGGTTATCAAACTGAATATTCAGGTATAAAATATGGTTTATTTTACGTTGCTTCTTACCTAAATCTTTTAGTTTCTTCATTATTTGTAACAGTTCTTTATTTAGGGGGGTGGAATTTATCTATTCCGTACATATCCATTCCGGAACCTATCGGAACAAATGGAGTCTTGGGAATGACAGTTGGTATCTTTATTACATTAGCTAAAGCTTATTTGTTTCTGTTCATCTCTATCACAACAAGATGGACTTTACCTAGGATGAGAATGGATCAGCTATTAAATCTTGGATGGAAATTTCTTTTACCTATTTCTCTAGGTAATCTATTATTGACAACTTCTTTCCAACTTGTTTCACTATAAATACAAAGAATACGATAACGATATTCTATACTCATAACCTCTCTTAAACAAGAAAAAAAAAAAAACATCAATTTATTCATCGATATATACAATATGTTTCCTATGGTGACTAGGTTCATGAATTATGGTCAACAAACAATACGAGCCGCAAGGTACATTGGTCAAAGTTTCGTAATTACCTTATCCCACACAAATCGTTTGCCTATAACTATTCAATATCCTTATGAAAAATCTATCACATCAGATCGTTTCCGCGGTCGAATCCATTTTGAATTTGATAAATGTATTGCTTGTGAAGTATGTGTTCGTGTATGCCCTATAGATCTACCCGTTGTTGATTGGAGATTTGAAAGAGATATTAAAAAGAAACAATTGCTTAATTATAGTATTGATTTCGGTATTTGTATATTTTGTGGTAACTGTGTCGAATATTGTCCAACAAACTGTTTATCAATGACTGAAGAATATGAACTTTCTACTTATGATCGTCACGAATTGAATTATAATCAAATTGCTTTGGGTCGGTTACCAATGTCAGTAATTGGAGATTACACAATTCAAACCGTTATGAATTCGACCCAAAGCAAAATATACAAAGAAAAATCCCTCGATTCAAGAACAATTACCAATTCCTAAGATATTGTTTTGATATTCTGATAGAAAGGATACAAGCTTTTTTTATTTTGGTTAGTCAGTTACTATAAATAATAACTATTAATTGTTGAGGATCATTCTTTGATTTAAACTGAGAATTTCTTTTTTTCGTGATGATTTCCAAATATCAAATGGAAACTACTCTTTTCTAGGATGAAAAAAAAAATGGGGTAAGTGCTTTTCCCTTCCTGGACTATTCAGTAAGGTCATGAAATCTTTAGACTTATTTATCTCTTATTTTATACATAATGGATTTATCTGGACCAATACATGAGATTCTTGTAGTATTTCTAGGAGCAGTTCTTATATTAGGGGGTCTAGGAGTAGTCTTATTTACTAATCCAATTTATTCTGCCTTTTCGTTGGGATTGGTTCTTGTTTGTATATCCTTATTATATATTCCATCGAATTCCTATTTTGTAGCTGCCGCGCAACTCCTTATTTATGTAGGAGCCATAAATGTCTTAATCATATTTGCTGTAATGTTCATGAATGGTTCGGAATATTCCAATGATTCCCGTCTTTGGACCATTGGAGATGGGGTTACGTCACTGGTTTGTATAAGTATTCTTTTTTCACTAATTACTACTATCCCAGATACGTCGTGGTACGGAATTCTTTGGACTACAAGATCAAACCAGATTCTAGAACAGGACTTAATAATTAACGTTCAACAAATTGGGATTCATTTATCAACAGATTTTTATCTTCCGTTTGAACTCATTTCTATAATTTTATTAGTTTCCTTAATAGGTGCAATTACTATGGCTCGTCAATAAAAAATAGTTATAATTCCAAAAAGTTTTAGAATTCTATTTTTAAAAAGTCTCAAGTTTTTAGTTAAAGCCATTACCAATACCTTCTTTTGTTCTGTAATTGTAATTGTTCTATTATAGTCAATCGAATCATTCTAATTGTTGTTCATATTGAAATAAATCGAGATTGATGAGGAGTTAGTCGATGATGTTCGAGCATGTACTTTTTTTGAGTATCTATTTATTTTCTATTGGTATCTATGGATTAATCACAAGTCGAAACATGGTTAGAGCGCTTATGTGTCTTGAGCTTATACTAAATTCGGTTAATATAAATCTCGTAACATTTTCTGATTTATTTGATAGTCGCCAATTAAAAGGAGACATTTTCTCAATCTTTGTCATAGCTATTGCAGCTGCAGAAGCAGCTATTGGGTTAGCTATTGTTTCGTCGATCCATCATAACATAAAATCAACTCGTATCAATCAATCGAATTTGTTGAATAATTAGTCCTAATCATTCATTATATAAATATAAGAAAGAAAGACATATGAATTATTTATCATAATTCGATTAATATATATATATATATATATATATTTTTCATAAATATAAAATATTATTTCATATTTATGTGCGACTCATATGACTGTGATTGGTAAAACGTAAATCAAAATCTCTTGGTAGTTTATCATGAACAGATTTAGAAATATATTCATTCTAAAAAATTTATATAAATTACTGATTCATCTGGTATCTACAATATAAATATATAATTCATTTACTACTGATTTTATCATACCAGATCGAAAATTCTTTATGTTCAAAACTTTAATTTTTAGTTTCAATGTCACATTCAGTCAAAATTTATGATACATGTATAGGGTGTACTCAATGTGTACGAGCCTGCCCCACGGATGTATTGGAAATGATACCTTGGGACGGATGTAAAGCTAAACAAATTGCTTCCGCGCCAAGAACCGAGGATTGTGTAGGTTGTAAGAGATGTGAATCCGCTTGCCCAACAGATTTTTTGAGTGTCCGTGTTTATTTATGGCATGAAACAACTCGCAGCATGGCTCTATCTTATTGATTGATACGTTACAAAAAACTCCACTTGAATCATTTGATTCCCCTTTACCGACAAAAGCCCCTACTCTAGAACATAGATTCTGAGCACGGTCTTTTCTGGTCAAAGCGTATCTTGTCTTTATCACGAGTTATTTTCCTTGGTTAACACTACTTGTTGTTTTGCCGATATTTGCGGGTTCTTTAATTTTTATTCCCCCTATGAGGGGGAATAAGGTGTTTCGGTGGTATACCATATGTATATGTTTATTAGAACTCCTTCTAACGACTTATGCATTTTGTTACCATTTCCAATTGGATGATCCATTAATCCAATTGGAAGAAGATTTTCAATGGATAAAAATTTTTGATTTTCACTGGAGATTGGGAATTGATGGACTTTCCATAGGACCTATTTTATTGACAGGATTTATCACCACTTTAGCTACTTTAGCAGCTTGGCCAGTTACTCGAAATTCGCGATTGTTCTATTTCCTGATGTTAGCAATGTACAGTGGTCAAATAGGATCATTTTCTTCTCGAGACCTTTTACTTTTTTTCATCATGTGGGAGTTAGAATTAATTCCTGTTTACTTACTTTTATCCATGTGGGGAGGAAAGAAACGTTTGTACTCGGCTACAAAGTTTATTTTGTACACTGCAGGGAGTTCTATTTTTCTCTTAATAGGAGTTCTAGGTATGGGTTTATATGGTTCCAATGAACCAACATTAGATTTTGAAAGACTAGCTAATCAATCATATCCTATGGCATTGGAAATAATATTCTATTTTGGTTTCCTTATTGTTTATGCTGTCAAATCACCGATTATACCCCTACATACATGGTTACCAGATACCCATGGAGAGGCACATTACAGTACATGTATGCTTCTAGCCGGAATCTTATTAAAAATGGGAGCATATGGATTGATTCGGATAAATATGGAATTGTTACCCCATGCTCATTCTATATTTTCTCCCTGGTTTGTGATAGTGGGAACAATGCAAATAATCTATGCAGCTTCAACCTCTTTCGGTCAACGCAATTTTAAAAAGAGAATAGCCTATTCCTCCGTATCGCACATGGGTTTCACAATTATAGGAATTGGTTCTATAACCGGCATGGGACTAAATGGAGCCATTTTACAAATGCTTTCCCATGGATTTATTGGTGCTGCACTTTTTTTCTTGGTGGGAACGAGTTGTGATAGAATACGTCTTGTTTATCTCGACGAAATGGGGGGGATATCAATCCCAATGCCAAAACTATTTACCATGTTCAGTAGTTTCTCGATGGCTTCTCTTGCATTGCCAGGAATGAGTGGTTTTGTTGCAGAATTAGTAGTATTATTTGGGATAATTACCAGCTCAAAATTTCTTTTGGTGCCAAAAGTGCTAATTATCTTTTTAATGGCAATTGGAATGATATTAACTCCTATTTATTTATTATCTATGTTACGTCAGATGTTCTATGGATACAAGCTATTCAATGTTCCAAACTCTAATTTTTCCGATTCTGGACCACGAGAACTATTTATTTCGATCTGTATCTTTCTACCCGTAATAGGGATTGGTATTTATCCGGATTTTGTTCTCTTGTTATCAGTTGACAAGGTACAAGCTATTCTATCTAATTATTTTTATAGATAGTTTTCATTAATGAAACAAAAAGTCTTATAATTCTTTAATTTTTAAAATCGTTCGCTGTAGAATGCAAAAGAAAAAAAAAATGAAGTTAATTAAGATTTTAATGAGATGCCTCTAGAGTTTTTGAGAACCATTTGACTCAAAGAGTCAAATGGTTCTCAAAAACTCTAACAAGCTTTCGTTATATATGAGACAATCTTCTTATGTATTCTTCATGTAGTTTATTCAATTAGAGTTATGTTAATGTGAATGACCCATAACTATGTAGACCTATTCCTAATAAATTAATCCCAAAATAGCATATCCAAATTATAAGAAATCCTATAGAAGCTACAAGTGCCGAATTTATATCTCGGAAACTTTGATTTGTTCTAGTATGCGAATAAATCGCGAATATGGTCCAAGTAATAAATGCCCAAGTTTCCTTGGGGTCCCAATTCCAATAAGATCCCCATGTCTCATTAGCCCATACTGCTCCGGAAAGAATGCCCATAGTTAAAAAGGTAAACCCCAAACTAATGACACGCGAACTCCAATAATCCAAACGCTGAGTCAATTGATATTTGTAATAATTTCGAAATGAAAGAAAAGAAGTGTTTTTAAAAACACTTCTTTTTTTAGTCAAGTATTCGGTTTCACCAACGAAAAATTTCTTAATTAAGAAGTGTTTTCTTTTCAAAAAAATATTGATGTTTTTTCGAAATGTAATGACTAGAAGAGCGACTGATAATAATGATCCACATAAAAGAGCTGCATAGCTCAATAACATCATACTTACGTGCATCATTAACCACTGAGATTGTAGGGCGGGTACTAATATTGCGGATTGATGCATTTCCGTTAAAAGACCCGACGTGGCGAAACCTTGGGTAAAAATAGCACTTGGTGCGGTTATTGCGCTTAAATCATTTTTTGTGTTTTGTATCTTAATCTTAGAAATCATATGCATAATGGAGAAACTCCATGAAAGGAAAATTAATGATTCGTATAAATTACTTAATGGGAAATGCCTTGAATAAATCCAACGAATAACTAATAATCCTGTTATAGAGAAAAAGGTGGCTATCATTCCTTTTTCTGACGAATCGCGCAATCCCACGATTTCGTGGACTAATAAGGTCATCAAATGAATCATAATTACCATTAAAATGATCGAAAAAGAGATATGAGTTAATATATGTTCTAAAGTCACAAATATCATAAAAAGGAGGAGCCCCATTACAGAATTAAAATCGGGAATTAAATACATTATAGGATCCATTATGTCCCTTCTTTTAGGGGATGCCGCCACTCGGACTCGAACCGAGATGCTCTAGCACTGCTTCCTAAGAGCAGCGTGTCTACCGATTTCACCATGGCGGCTTACTTTAAATAATAATAAATAATAGTCAGTTCATGTTGAATCGTCGAGATTCCAGAATTGCATATAGTTTAGAAAACTTGATGAGAATCGATGAATAAAGCTCGTTTTCATTTGAAATTCATATGTGAATTTAAATAATCCTTAGTTAGTATCGCTGTGGGGTTCATTTTTAACAATCAACTTTCACATACTAGAAACTGAGTTCTCCTGGAACAGATAGAACTCAAAATTGTCCCTTTTTCTATGTTTTTTTTTTATAAAACCATTTTTTTATGACAATTCGTTTATTTCATGGATTTCTAAAAAAAAAAAAAACATAGAAATAGAATTGCATATGTATCACAATCAAATCACTAAATCAAAGGAAATTTTCTAACAATTTCAATACCTTAGTATTATTAATAATACTATTAGTTGTAGTTGTGTCCATAATTTATAATTTATGATACCATTTACTAAATTACTAAATCTAATTGGGTCCTGGGCTATACATATAAGAAAAGAGTTTCAATCTCTCAATTAACTTTTGGAAAAGTTAAAAAAGTTAATTGAGAGATTGAAAAAAAAAAAWAATAATAATAAATAATAAAAATATCGCGAGTTAACATTAACTTCAAAATGAAAAATAATGAGTGTATTATAATGAAAACTAAAATAATACTTATCTTATAGAGACCAAGAGATGGAAAAATTCTTATTCTACATACCACAGCAGCTAGTTCTAACTCATATTGAGGAGTTCAACACATTAGTTAATGTGAATCATTCATCTTGAATTCAAAAAGTTTCAATTCTTTATGGTATGTCGACTCAGATCATTTCAAGATTTTCTTTTATTATTTATTTACGGCAAAAAAAAACTTTTAGAGCGCCCGGTGGAAACAGATTTAGCTAAAGAAAGAGCTTTTACTGCAGTTAAATATCCCTTCTTCTTCCAAATATTTTTACGAATACGTTTCTTTGACAGAGAAATACGTTTTTTTGGAACCGCCATTCAAAAAGGAGTACTCATTTTTATCGTTGTATGTGAAAGACATGTATTGTTCAAATCAAAATAGACCATTCTTTTTAGTTATTATCCATAATTATCTTGTGGATAATAAATTTAATAACATAACATGCAAAATCTAAAAATACAAATAAATATATGTGCCCATTATATATCGCATATATAGGGATATAAAAAAAAAAGAAGAGAGTCTTATTTTTAAAATCCAAATAATTTTTTTTTTTATTATTTATTTTATTTATTATTTATTTTATTAATTCCATTTTAAATATTAATATTAATTCCATTTTAAAAATTTAAATTTATTAATGATTAAGTTCAGCGTGCGATCCCTAGAATTTGAATTCTAATTTAATTAGAATTAGTCGTTAATCTCTTAAACAAGACATTCCATTACCGGAGAAAGATAACCTTAGTCCATTTTTGAGTTCAGTTCTATATGAAGTAAGGAGTATCATAATACTTCCAAGAAACATAAGTTTTCCTTATTGGAATCCAATCAATTAGCTCTTATTAGATAATTACTCAAATTCAATTAATTAGAATAACTAAGGTACCCTTTTATTGATTCGAATTAGTAATGGATACTATGACCCACATTCGAATTAAACACTGTTTTTGGTATAACTCTTTTTCCTTACTATATTATATGGTTATAACTCACCAGAATATAATAGTAAATATAATAGTAATAGTAGTAGTAGTAGAATGTTGATTTCTTTTATTATTGTTCCTCTCGAAAGAGGTAAGAATTGGTGAATCGGAAACAATAATAAAAAAAAAAATGAAATTTGTTTTTTATGGAACATACATATCAATATGCATGGATAATACCCTTTCTTCCACTTACAGTTACTATATCAATAGTATTTGGACTTCTGATTATTCCCACAGCAACAAAAAATCTTCATCGTATGTGTGCTTTTATTAGTATTTTAATGCTAAGTATAACTATGGCGTTTTCGGCTAATCTGTCTCTTCAGCAAATAAATGGAAGTTTTATTTATCAATATCTATGGTCTTGGACCATCAATAATGATTTTTCATTAGAGTTTGGATACTTGATCGATCCACTTACTTCGATTATGTCAATACTAATTACTACTGTGGGAATTATGGTTCTTATTTATAGTGACAACTATATGTCTCACGATCAAGGATATTTGAGATTTTTTGCTTATATGAGTTTTTCTAATACTTCCATGTTGGGATTAGTTACTAGTTCCAATCTGATACAAATTTATATTTTTTGGGAACTAGTGGGAATGTGTTCGTATTTATTAATAGGTTTTTGGTTTACACGACCAATTGCAGCAAGTGCTTGCCAAAAAGCTTTTGTAACTAATCGTGTAGGGGATTTTGGTTTATTATTAGGAATCTTAGGTTTTTATTGGATAACAGGCAGTTTTGAATTTCGGGATTTGTTCGAAATAGTAAAAAACTTGATCCATAATAATGAGGTCAATTTTTTATTTGCTACTCTGTGCGCATCTTTCTTATTCGTCGGCGCAATCGCGAAATCTGCACAATTTCCCCTTCATGTATGGTTACCTGATGCCATGGAGGGACCTACTCCTATTTCGGCTCTTATACACGCTGCTACCATGGTAGCAGCGGGGATTTTTCTTGTAGCTCGGCTTCTTCCTCTTTTCATAGTAATACCTTACATAATGAATCTAATATCTTTAATAGGCGTAATAACAGTATTATTAGGAGCCACTTTGGCTCTTGCTCAAGGAGACATTAAAAAAAGTTTAGCCTATTCTACAATGTCTCAATTGGGTTATATTATGTTAGCTCTAGGTATGGGTTCTTATCGAGCTGCTTTATTCCATTTAATCACTCATGCCTATTCTAAAGCTTTATTGTTTTTAGGATCCGGATCTATTATTCATTCAATGGAACCTATTGTTGGTTATTCACCAGATAAAAGTCAAAATATGGTTCTTATGGGCGGTTTAACAAAATATGTTCCAATTACAAGAATGACTTTTTTATTAGGTACACTTTCTCTTTGTGGTATTCCGCCTCTTGCTTGTTTTTGGTCCAAAGATGAAATTCTTAATGATAGTTGGTTGTATTCACCAATTTTCGCAATAATAGCTTGTTTCACAGCAGGATTAACTGGATTTTATATGTTTCGGATGTATTTACTTACTTTTGATGGACATTTGCGTGTTAATTTTAAAAATTACAGTAGTACTAAAAATGGATCGTTCTTTTTAATATCTCTATGGGGAAAAGACGAAGCGCCTAAAGCAGTAAATAGAAATTCATTTTTCGCAATAATCAATAATAAGGTCTCTCTTTCTTCATCTTCAAAGGATACATATAAAATATATTATAATGTAATAAATAGAATACGCTGTTTTAGTACTTACTTTGGAAAAAAAGATACTTATATGTATCCTCATGAATCGGACAATACTATGCTATTCCCTCTACTTATATTGGGATTATTCACTTTGTTTATTGGATCAATAGGAATTCCTTTTGATCAAAGAGTAGTAGATTTGGATATATTATCCAAATGGTTAACTCCATCAACAAACCTTTTGCATCAAAATTCAAATTACTCTGTAGATTGGTATGAATTTTTTACAAATGCAATTTTTTCAGTAAGTCTAGCCCTTTTCGGACTATTAATGGCATATTTTTTTTACGGGTCTGTTTATTCATCTTTCCAAAATTTGTATTTAATCAATTCATTTTTAAAAAAGGGTCCTAAAAGAATTATCTTGGACCCAATTAAAAATTTAATATATGATTGGTCATATAATCGTGGTTATATAGATATTTTTTATACTAAGGTCTTGACCATGGGTGTCAGAGGATTAGCCGAACTAATTGAGTTTTTTAATAGACATGTAATTGATGGAATTACAAATGGAGTTGGGGTTGGAAGTTTCTTTATAGGGGAAGGTATCAAATATATGGGAGGTGGACGAATTTCTTCTTATTTATTCTTGTATTTTTCTTATGTATCAATATTTTTATTTATTTTTTTATTTAACAAATTTTAGACTTTTTCAAATTGATTATTTTTTATATATCGCAATGGACGATTCCATCGGTTATAATCGAAAAGAAACGTAAGAAAAGGTTTTTCAAATCCAAATCCAAATCGGAGACAAGTGTTTTTTTTTTTCTTCAGTTTTCCAAATTCCCAATTATCTTGATGGGTATCAAGATAAGAATCTTCGTAAACTGGGCTATCTTTATAGCATGTCTCATTAACATTAAAGTGAAACTTTAATTCATTTTTTGTTTTTTCCTTTCTATTTCTATTCACCCGGATCTCTGAAGGGTCTTCTTCGGCGGATCCCCCTTGTTCGTGTTTAGTCTTCTTCGTTTCCAAATTTGTTTCTTCTTCTTTCTTTGTTTCTTCCTCACTTTCTTCCTCACTTTCTTTCTTTCTTTCTACATCGCTTTCTTCCTCACTTTCTTCCTCACTTTCTTCCTCACTTTCTTTCTTTCTTTCTACATCGCTTTCTTCCTCACTTTCTTCCTCACTTTCTTCCTCACTTTCTTTCTTCCTCACTTTCTTCCTCACTTTCTTCCTCACTTTCTTTCTTTCTTTCTACATCACTTTCTTCCTCACTTTCTTTCTTTCTTTCTACATCGCTTTCTTCCTCACTTTCTTTCTTTCTTTTTGATTTTTTGTTTTCTTTCACTTTCAGTTTTTTAGTGACAATAGGCGATGGCATTCTGCCTAAATAGTAGACACAGGTGATAAATAAGAGAATACTAAAGACTTGAGCCATATAATTTTTAAATTCTGACACAAAGTACTTATTAGATTGAATAGAATGGTTTTTCCGTATCCAGAATAATAACAATCCAACACATTTCATGAATAAAATGTGACCAATTAACCAACCAACAAAACTACTTGTTACAAATAAAATCTTGTTATTGCATCGAAACATAGAAATGTTGACTAATCTGGTTAACGTTGAGCTTGGTAAAAGAAAATGGTTGAATAATTGAAAAATAAGATTATTCAGGAATACCCATTTCATGCTGAGATTACGCATAAAATTTATGGTAGTAGATCCATAATCAAAAAAACCTTTTTGATTGTTATTGTTCCAGAAGAAATGAAACAAAAGATACGGTAGAACTAGGACAGTTATTGTATGGGGTCTACCCAATGCTAGATGCAGAGGCGCATAACAAATTGATAGAAACATCATGAGCTGTCCCGTAATAAAACCGGTTGTTGCTGATACCTCCTTCTCGGTTCCTTCTTCCATAACCCGAGCTCGGAGAAGGAAGAGATAAGAGGGCCCTATGGAGAATGTAGTCAGAAATCCATAATAGAGTCCGACCACAACGACCGAATTTATTATCTTCATGCATAAGGATAATAGATTACCTAATAGAAAAGAGTTCAAAATTATAAAATAGTTTAAAATCATCACAAACCTCCCTTGTTTTATTGTTTTATTTTACAAAAAATTGCTGAAATTATTGATAGTATATTTTATTATTTTTTAAATATATCCTTAATATATATAATAATATAACAAATATAAATTGTCAATATATATGGATTCTTCTTTTTTCCTTAATATATATAATAATATAACAAATATAAATTGTCAATATATATGGATTCTTCTTTTTTTATGATATCCTTAATATATATAATAATATAACAAATATAAATTGTCAATATATATGGAAAAATATAGACTATAAATGACATCTCTTATGTCAATGACACCAAACAAATTAAATGAATGGAATTGGGATATAGATGGAAT